TCGCCATATCCCCCTTTCCTTTTTGTTTTTAGATTAGGATCTAATTGTGATGTCGTTCCCTTTTTTTTCATTTATTTTATGCTATGCTGTAACCTTTTAATTGATTAGATAGGGATTCCTATATCTAAAAGCATTTACTCCTAATTTTAATTTGATTTTTTGCCTATCTTCTGTCATTTCTTTCGGAGACCCATATCTTATATTTGGTTCAATCAGAAATTATTTTATCATTTCTGTACCCACAATTCAATCTAGCTGGATATATATCACATATATAGTCTTTTTTTCCGCCCATTTGCCCCGATAAATTTTGAATACTCAAACGGTCGATTTTTTCTTAGTTTATGCTTTTATTTATGACTGAAAGCGGAGTAATGTCTCATTAGGGATTGCGTCTCTTTCTTTCATTTTGATGATTTCCTTAACTAAAAACGAAATGGAAATGAATTCTAATTAAATCAATATTAAGAATTACTATTACTTAGTAATCTAATTACTATAGCTAATCAATTCGTAATTCAATAAAAAAAAATATAAGAATTTATATTCAATAATTTATAATAATTAATAAAAAATCGAAATATATTTCGAAAGATATATATATATGATATATAGTCAAATATAATAATATAAAATATTAGAAAAATAGATAGTTTCTATAGTTAAAGTAATAGATAATAATAAAAAATGAAAATATCATTTTAAATGTGACTGTTTAATTCCGATACTGAAGATAAATAAATAGAAATTACATATCGCTATAGTCAATTAATGGTTATCATCTATAAATATTAAATATTTTTTTGAAATATGCGCTTTCTATTCTTTTCTAGACTCATATTAATTATGAATAGCTAAGAATGGATAGTTAATAGCTACGATCCCAGTAGGTTATTGAATTCCTATGCATGCCCAATTTCGATTGTGTGAGCCCGCTTAGCTCAGAGGTTAGAGCATCGCATTTGTAATGCGATGGTCATCGGTTCGATTCCGATAGCTGGCTTCTATCTATTTGGTTGCTTTTTTACGTGATTGCTAATGTCTCCGTGAAATCTAAAGAATGCTGGAAAATAGTATTAAATTAAAGGCTTCCTCCCCTTTTCTAAGGGTTAAGGGTCACCGATCTATTATCTTGTAAGAACGTCCAACTATGAATAAAAATAGGAGGATTTATATATTTACAGTAAAAATATATAAAAAAAAGGATCCTTTTTTTTTTATATATACATACAATAAGCATACAAAAGAGTCCGTATATTGATATAATTTATCTCATTATTCTTTGTAGTAGAATACTTCAGTTGATTTCACTTCATTTATAGTTCAGTTTTAATTTAGGTTTATTCTGTAAAATTAAAATAAAATAAGGAGTCTTTATGTCACGTTACCGAGGTCCTCGTTTCAAAAAAATACGCCGTCTGGGGGCTTTACCGGGACTAACTAGTAAAAGGCCTAGAACCGGAAGTGATCTTAGAAACCAATCGCGTTCCGGTAAAAGATCTCAATATCGTATTCGTCTAGAAGAAAAACAAAAATTGCGTTTTCATTATGGTCTTACAGAACGACAATTACTTAAATATGTCCGTATCGCGGGAAAAGCCAAAGGTTCAACAGGTCAGGTTTTACTACAATTACTTGAAATGCGCTTGGATAACATCCTTTTTCGATTGGGTATGGCGTCGACTATTCCTGGAGCCCGCCAATTAGTTAACCATAGACATGTTTTAGTTAATGGTCGTATAGTAGATATACCAAGTTATCGCTGCAAACCACGAGATGTTATTACAGCGAAGGATGAACAAAAATCCCAAACTCTGATTAAAAATTCTCTTGATTCATCCCCTCATGAGGAAGTGCCAAAATATTTGACTCTTCACCCGTTCCAATATAAAGGAGTAGTCAATCAAATAATAGATAATAAATGGGTCGGTTTGAAAATAAACGAATTGCTAGTCGTAGAATATTATTCCCGTCAAACTTAAACCTAACTAACAAAAAAAAGATTAGGGCTATTTTGCTCTCTTCTCTTTTCGTCGAAGTAAGAGATTGGCTGCCATATTTGAATTCCTTGTCGACCTTTTTTCAGTAGTTTAATTTTATGTATCACAACAATTAGGAATATGGAATCTATACCAAAGGAAAGCCTAACTCTTGGACTAATGGTATCCATTATTAGTTGATTTGAGACATTGTATTGTGATAAGTACCGTTGGTGGTTTAGCTGAAGGTACGGAAAGAGAGGGATTCGAACCCTCGGTAAACAAAAGCCTACATAGCAGTTCCAATGCTACGCCTTGAACCACTCGGCCATCTCTCCTACATAATGATTATGACTCAGAACCCGAGTGAATAGCGAGTCGTTATCATAGTAGATTATAGGTATTGGATAGATACGACCAATCAATTCTAACTATAAAAATCGAAAACTTTTCAGCATAGAATGATTATTCAACCATATTCAATCAAAACTTTTATAGAGTTATCCTAATCCTAACTAGTT